TGTTTATGAATCCTCTGTTCATGAATCGGATGTGCGATGGGACCCCTTCCTTGATGAGGATTGCTAAAATCTTTCTTTTTTAATGAAAAAGACCGGGTTTCTAAGCTCGATGTGGGAAGTGGAGGTTCTGGAGACAGGCTACCTGAGTCATGTAGCTCGTTTAGAGCAATAAGGAATTCATTCTAACAAATAAGATCTATCGAGTGAGGGATATAGAAGCTAAGGCAAGCAATCAGTACACGAATCCCTTCCTCTAGAAGGAGTGAACCCGACCACTTCACGCTGAAGTTCATACTCATACTGATCTACGAACCACCCTTCTCTTTGATTTGTCCTTCCTGACCTCTCTTAAGCCTTTCAACGATCGTTTAGGTAGCCTCCTTAGGACTCTCAAAAAAGTAACCTGGCCTGATACCTATTCACTCGCCTGGCCCACTCGTATCCATCATATATAATATGCCCGACTATCGAGGGAAATCCACCTCTTAGATAAAGTCTTCGATCGCCTGAAGATGGCACAGAAAGACAAAAAGAGCAAAATCGATATAAGATAAGACAGGATGTCAAATTTATCCCAATTTCGCTTTCTACCACTCCATGGAAGTAAGACTAGCAACTATTATAGGGCCCTCCTCCTATTAGGGCAACTACTAAGACTGGCTCGCCGAGATCGACAGGAAAGACAACTAAAACTCAAACTGCAGGAAAGAGAGAAAGAGGGGGAACTAGATGAGCTTACTACTCCAACTGTAACTGGATCGAAAAGAGAGTGGACTGAGCATCTTTCCAATTTCAAAGATCTATCAAAGCCCATTTGAAATGAAGACCCCTGCTCTGCTTTCAAACTTTCCAACTGCATGTGAGTAAACTCCTACTCGCTTTAGGGCAGTCTAACCCACAGGCTGCAAGCACCAGCTTGCTGGCAGAACGAAAGACTTGAAGCGGATAGCTGGAAACTGGCATTTCCACTAGATATATCTCAATGGCTGCAAGGGCTTACCTTGGCGCTCCTACTGTTAGAACCCCAACTGACAAGGGAACTCAAGTGGAAGACCTTAACACTTCCACTGCCCGAAAGCCTTATCATTGGAAGGAAACTGCACGATTAGCAGTGAATAGGATCAATCCTCCATATTCTTCTCTTCGGCATAACTGGTAAGCAGCATACTACAGCAATAGACCAGTCCACTAACAGCGGTATACAGTAAGTCAGTATAAGTCAGTACAGGAAGGGCACGCGAAATAGACAACTACTTACTAGGCTAGGGTAGTCGTTTTTTCATCTTCCCTTTATTTTACTTTACCCTAGTGGAAATTCTTTTTTCAAAGTTACTAGGTAATTAGTGAAGAGGTTTATAAAAGTGACAAGCTTGGTGGAAAGCTCTTATCTTAGGAGGAAAAGCTAAGTATGCCCGAGTAGTCTTGATATTGGTTGGTTTGAGGTTTCGTTAGTTTTATACTAACAAGCAAGCTTCGGCGACCGCTCGACCTAGCGCGTTAGCCCCAGTACTATAGGGAAGGCCTATGCGAAGAAAAGGCCTGCCCATCATCAAAGCAAGCCCAAGTCCATGCAAGAAGGCCCTCCAGATCTGTCCAAATTCAAAGCCCGTCAAAGGCATATGAAATCATGCAAAGGATCCGAGCCCATCCAAATGATGTTCAGCGGGCTAAACCCAAGTAGCTCTGGCCCATGATCCAAGAGACCCGAAACTCGTTCATCATGCTATCCTTACCTTCTAACTAACCTCTTCGATTTCGCTTATCCTAACAGTGATTGATTAGGCGTAACTGTTGAAGCTGGTTATGCAAAGGTTGTTCACACAGGCAGTGTGGCTTCACTTTGTAGTTAGTTTGCTCATTAAACAGGCATGTATAGTACTCAACTGCGGAAAACTCATAAAAATGGTGCCTATCATCAAATTCGTGCCGCATGGCGGGATTACTCTACTTCTACTCTATAAATAGAAACTCGATAAGCCTTCGAGCTCTAAAATAAAATAAAAAATTATTATTATGGCAGCTCTTGCAGTTTCAGAAAGGCTTTTTCAAATTTCACAAGAAATCCAGGAAATCGAGAATGAGCTGGGTCAACGCCGATTTGCCTTAAGAGCCTTTTTGAGGCACCTGCGTCCGGCGAGCCCTGCCGTCGTAGGAGACCGCATGCGCGCGGCAAATGAAAACATAATGCGCCTCGAGACGAGACGACAAATGCTGCGAGATGAACAGCGAGCGCTCATTGTGCAGGCTGTCACCCTCGGCGACCGGAGAGACTAAGAAAGAATATAATAGTTACAGTCTCTTCCGTTGTGGAAGTTTATTTACAGAAATAAAGGAGTTCCATATTGTACTCCCTATTTGCTTTTCTAGTGCTACTTTCCTTGAAATAAAGATCGTTGATAGCCATAGCATTTTCTCAATAAAGAAAGTGAGTAGCAGTGTACTGCTGAATTGAACTTTCTTGTATATTGAATTGACAAATTACTAATGCCTTAAGCTCGGGATATATATATATATAAATTCTTGGAAAGATTATAAAACTCATGCAGTCACCCCTTATCTTACTTACTCCATTTCTTTTGTCAGGAATAATGGCCTTAGATAGCGTTTATCTTATCTTTCAAAAGACCTTAAGCTCGCTATATTAACCTATAAAAGTCTTCCGCTTTCAAATGTTATCTTTCGCATGCCTTACGAAAAGCATTTCAAAAGTGTCATTTTTTCTGTATTTTTGGTTGAAAAAGCAAGAGGAAATGGCACATTATTAGATAAATAGTGCAGGCATGTGTTGCACTTTTTTCGAAATCGAAAGAGCTCTTTTGAGGGGCGCAGCGGAATTCATTCAGAAAGCAAGACAGAATAGGCTCTTACTGCTAACGAAAGAACTTCCCTTAAATCAAGATATTAGCTGTGGGACTTCGGTGCCTTAAGCGGAAGAGGGGATTTCTTTCTGGCTGCTACGCTCCTTTCTTATTCTCTTATTCTTTTTTTCTGTCTCTGAAGTGAGTGAAGTCAAGCTAGCGTCAGCAAATCGGACATAAGCAATACACCCCGTCCTTTAGAAAGACGATAGCGATTCTCTTCCAGTGCTTTAATTAAGAGAAAAAATAGTAACCTATAAGAAGAAATTTTAGGAATACCCGGAGCCTAGCTCTATCGGAACTTACCTCAGCGACTTCCTATCGGCTTCGAGCTATTATGCCCCACTAATGAGGAATAGGCAACTAAATCGAAGTCTTCATTTCCGGCTTTCGTAACTCCCAGGTAACTTCACCCTAAGCCTACTATACCATCTCCCGCTTCAAGGGCTGCTCTGCTCTGTCTGAAGATAGGGCTTTTAGTATAATATCAAGACTGACCTCCTGCTTCTGACTATGACTGATTTGCTGATGTTGAGTTCTAAATGCTCTAGCTTGATTCTCAACTCTTAAGAGGGCCTTTAAAAAGACTTAGATCGAGGAATCTCAGCAAACATAGGCATTTAGCTCAGATTACGCATCTCCGACTGAAAACTGAGGAGCGCAGCAAGAGAGTGAAAATCGGTAAGAAATTACTTGACTTCAAATCAGTCAATCCTAAACAAAATATACTGATTACAGGCTCTACTGAAATACTGAAACGAATGAAATCGAAGTCAATCTTACTCAATCCTGGAAATAGGAGTCGAAAGCCAATCATTTGAGATTGATGCTTAGGCTTCTTCCTTAGCAAAGAGAAAGTAAGAATTTGAGATTTATCCCTCTAACTCAAGAAAAAGAGCTGCAACTATTTCCTCAGTCTGACTTCCGTGGAAGTCTAATTGATTTCATTCCTAGGTAGAATTGGGAGTTGAAAGCCAATAGGATTGAAGTCAGATTCTTTCTCTTTAAAGTTACGATTGTTCGAAGTTCAATTTGATCCGGGTAAGAAGACCTAAAGGCGGCCAAAAGGTTCTTGGGTTTCTTACGCTTTTATCTCTGTCTCTGCTGTAACTGCTAACAACAATAGCAATTTATCTTCCTTTCTGGCTTAGCCTGTTGCGTAACCGAATGAGTGTAACGAAAAGATACGTGAGTTGAACATAAAAGCTCTATACTTTACAAGCAAGAGATTGCTTCATTCAGGACAGAAAGTTCCTACAATACTAAAAAAGGGAAAGCTAAAGCAAAAGGGCCAAGAAAACCCCTGCGAAAGCGCATACGAATTATTCCTTGCGCTGCATTATCGTATAATAAGATAAAGGCCAGTCACTTCGACTCCTTAAATAGTGGCAGCAGGTCTTTATCCTTCGCTTTGGGGTTGAGTTTACGTGCCATCTTCAGCCTACCTAGGAAAGGGCTACCTTTTTAGTAAAGCATTTCCCCCGGAAATAGCCTTAGCTGGATTTCTTTCTTCGTAGAAAAGTGGCAACAAGCCTTCGTATAGGGCCAGGGCCGCTTAGCTGCATCCTTTAGCATCCTATGGGCCTAGGTCAGTCAACTTTTTTTATTATAATAATTTGGTCTCCTGCCCCGGGGCATTCCTTTAGTAAGTAATCCGTGCAAATGAGGGCCTAAGGCTATTCCTTGCTGCGGAGCTAGCATTCACACCGCTTTCCTCATGTCAGCAAGCTCGGGGTCTAACCTCATCCTAAAACGACTTCTCCAAGCCGTAGACGGAAGACCAATAATGATACATCCTTAGCTATAGCTATGGGAAGAAGTACGATGCTTGTAGCCAATTCTACCTCTTAGCGAGGGCTTGACAGAGTTCTAATAGGGGATTCCGGTATATCGTATAGTTGTTTAATCTTGCTTTTAGGAGCGCTCTTTTCATCCAACTCTTTATTGAATAAAGAAAGAGATTGAGGAGCGTAGGGGCTTATAGTTTAATTGGTTGAAACGTACCGCTCATAACGGTTATATTGTAGGTTCGAGCCCTACTAAGCCTACCTTTTCACCTCCGGTGGCTCAGTCAAAGTACCCAAGATCTAAATCTAGCGAAACCACACTGCTGCCGCTGCCCTTCGGGCAATACGCGATGCAGCCGAATGAGTTTCACTTGAAATGAGTTGATAAGTGTAACGAAAAGAAAGACATAGGGAATAGTTCAACTCATATTTGAGATACGTATCACTCAAACCTACGTATCTTTCAGTGAAACTCCTTCCTTCGTTCACTTCAAACGTCGTATTCTATACGTAATGAAAAGATACGTATAGAGAAACTCATTTCATTGCCAAAGAAAGCCCTTTGCTGAGAAGGTATCACACGAGGATATCTAAAAGAAAATAAAAGAATGCAATAGAACACCTTTTCTGACATCAGGAGATGAAAGCTTCAAGCCAATCGGGCGGGCGTCGAATGAAATAGGTAGCCGGGTTCTCTTTCTACAACCCTTTTGAATGGATGAGTTTAGAAGGCTGCCGGATAAGTAGAGCCTTTCAAAGAATTGTTGAAGCAGCCGGGCATCCACGTAGGACCTGTTGCGAAGTCTTCCCTACTCAAGGGAATAGAGCGATTGTTGCAATCAGAGAAGCCAGCCCCGACTGTGCATCGAGAAGTTCGTCTAAGCATGAATATTTTCTTTTATGGGGAACGTCGATCTCTCTCTATGGCGTAGATAGATAAACCCGAAGCTAGTCTTGATGGACAAGAAATGCCCGCTCCGCTACTAAACTCACTTGGAGAAAGCAACTAGGTCCCCAAAAGAAAGGGGCAGGATATCAACTCATTTTTCCCATTGCATGCGACAACTAGTCGAGAAAAAAGGGAAGAAAGCCTAAGCGAGCGAGACAAGAAGGAATGTTGGAGCTATTCCCTTAGTTGAGTCCTTGCCTCTGGCTTGGGTTCTTAAGCAATTGGGCGGATTAATACTGTATTACTGTATCATTCTGGGCAAGACAGTCGGAAGCGAGCCAAAGGGTCGGCTTACTTTCTGGAAGAAGTAGCTGCTACTGTGATCATATCTGCTGTTCGCATATCCGCTCAAGCAAGCCTGTCCCAAGCCGGCCAAGCAGTTGCTTTGAATCGGATGTGAGGGATTGAATTACTTTAGTATATTAGTATAAATATATCTTTCCCGGGGAAAGAAATGATAGTAGCTTGTTGCACGGTCTCTCTATTGATTTATAGTTTGAGGATTCGTAAGAAGTTGGGGTCGATTTCTTTCTTTGTTGTTGATATCCTACAGATATTATGTTATTATGTATTTCATCCCTTTGTTTTGTAGATTCATTATGTTAGTGCTTTTATGGGAATGAGTTGATAAACGAAATGTTCCTTATTCCCTATGTTTCGTTACTTCGTTTATCAACGAAATGAGTTGAACATAGTGAAACGAAATGTTCCTTATTCCCTAATCCCTATTTCTTTCTTTTCGTTTATCATAATAGCAACGAATACGTATCTCAAAAGCATCAAGTTCGGAGGCACCACCTGTAGCGAATCCAAACATACCCAACGCCCCCTCGTCTGCCGCTGAAACCCCCCACTCTGATGCTTCCGGCTCCCGAGGCAAATCAGCCCTGGACGAAAGAAAGGAGGAACTTATTCTTTCAAATATAAAACGATCTCGGGGATGGCCAAAGAGTTGCGGATTTCAATGTGACAACCAATTTGAGCTTATCGAGGAGATGAAAAAGGAAGCGGGAGCTAAAAAAGAAGATTGCCCCGCGACCAATTCCGCGTTTAATGGGATTAGGGAATACCAAAGTCACGTCCAAGATGGACGGGGCGGAGGGAAACCTAACGATTGTTCCAATCGAGAAGGGGGGAAGACAGGAGTACTCAACGGGGATAAGGGATCCCCCCGGGTAGAGGAAGTAAGAGATGGCTCGCTTTTGGGAGGTAGACTTGGGCAGCAAGCTATCTGTTGTCCTGACCCGGAAAGCAAAAGTAGCTCGAGCCAAAGGCGACAGCGAGGGGTCGAATCAAAACCTTTCTTTTCTACGCTTTCTTCTATTACGAAATGGAGAGTGTTGTTATAGTCCTGCTACTTTTAAAGCATTTCAAGTAGTAGCATCTCAAGCCAGCATAAAAAGTGTTTCCATCAGATCAGGGCTTTAGGCAAGCTAGCTAGTCAGTGAGCCAGAGAGGGTAGGAGTCACTTGACTTGGAAGAAGAATTCTCCTAAGCTTGGCACTAGGTGATCTATGTGTCAAAGGGCTACTTTTCTTCCTATCCTTTCCCTTGCCTTGCAGCCTATGCATCAATCCCATTCTACCGATGTGTACTTCTTTGGAACAGCTTTCCCGATCCCATCATACTCTTTACCTTTCTTCCCCTTTTTGGTATTTGCTATCTTGTGGTCCGGTCCCTTATTTTTAGGCTTACCACGTGGCTGATTCCTCTTGCGACGTCTGTTGGGAGGTAGCATCCAATAGATCTATCTACTAGGCCTTTCGTCGTGGAAGCAAATGGAAAAGCAAAAGCGGAAACAGCTAGATCAACTGCCGAATCAGTCGAACTTGAAGCCTTCGCTCCTATGTCAATGGTTGGGATAGCTGGCTTACCTTCTTAGTTAGGACATTCAAGCTTCCAGTCTAATGACTGGACACGACCAACCCCGACTCTCTAAGCCCTCGTCTTTACAGGAATTGTCGCAGCTGAGCGTAGATGACTTCCCGCAGATTGGGCTACTTCTATTTATCAATATAGAAAGAAGATCCTACTTTCCCATCAAGACTAAAAGCGAAAAAGAACCTCTCATCTTGGGATGAGACCCTGGAAGCTTTGGCCCGGCATACTACTATCATATCAGGGATGAAAGGTGATCATTTCTTGTTCTTAGCAGCTATGGCTATTCATTTGAGTATTCAGGTAATGAATAGTCAATGAGCGAAGGGCGCAGTTACCACAGCTATGAGTTCAAGCGGCTACCCTATAGTAGCAGTTCATTGAGGCTCGACAGACCTGGGCTAAGGAGATGATCTGGGTAAACCCCCTTTTTTGGTGAGGTAAGGCACCTCCCACTTTCTGCTAGAGCAAAAATGAAAGAAATCGTGTATGTAATCCGCCCTCAAAGAGAGCTCAGCTCAAGAGGACTACATTCAACAGAAGAACGAATGAAAAAGGAATTCCTACAGGGAAAGGCAAATTGAAGGCTTTGGGACAACATATTAGAATAGACAAACAAAGAAAGACAGAGATAGGGTGCATCGAAGAAGATGACTGGTGATTCTTCACTTCTTTCTTCTCTTCGTTCTCCATCTAAGTTCCTTATTGTTTCAACTGCAAACTCCGAAAAATGATCCCTCCTTATACTGCTTGCCGTTCGTTAGCTACTCTAGTTCTCACTCCAAGTATTCCGTTCGTTCGGACTCTCCATTCTGGTTAGCTCGGTAGAGTGGCAGGCGAAATCCGTCTCTCTTTATAGATATTGAGATAGATATTGAGTAGGTAGGCGGCTAGTCACTTCTTACTCGTGTAGTGAGAAAAACCTTATTTTATTCTTAGTTCAATCACGAGTTGAAGGTTTGCGATAGATGTTGCCTTTCCTGGATAAACGATCTCAAATCGGCTTTTTTATTGTTGCAGATCTGTGAAAATAATCGGTTCATTTGTCCCTGGTTCCGGTTGGAAGTGTCATCTGTAGCGGGAATCGATATCTGTATTTGTATAAATATAAGAGATGCTTTTTGCTTTGTCTTTTAAGCCGGATCTAGAATGTATTGGTAAGGATCTCTCCCCTGCCTATTTGTTTGGAGGGTTATAATGATTTTGTGACTTTTTTGGATTCTTTCTCTCGTCTTACTACTGTTTATCTGAAAATATCTAAGGATGAGGTTCGTTTTATCCTTCCTTTGAGATGAATCTTCAAAAGTCTTTATGGTCTGAAGCAGTGTTAACCTAGGTTTACCTGATTAATAGGGATGCTTTCCGTGGTATTGAAAGGGACCTGTACAAGTGTGAAATCCTAATGCTAAAAACTTTATTCTTCTACCTAATTTCTAAATGTATCGAAGTCCTGGGTAGTAAAGAAAAGTGGGATGCTATATTTCCAGGATTGGGATTCGTAAATATGTTAATAGATTCTTGATCTATATCTTCCATTTTTGGGTGTGTGTGTGTTATGTCTATGTAACCGGGACCTCTCATGAGAAATTGGATCCTAGAGCTGTGAGATGTGTCTTCACTGGTTATCCGACATCACAAAATGCTTTGATCCCATTACAAAAATCAAGTATGTCTCTATGGATGTTACTTGATTTGAAAATCAACCCGATTTTCATGACCCAACCAAGAAAACCTTGAGTCATCAACAAGAAGAACCTGAGTCAAGTGATCAGCCGTCTTTTATAATCCCTATGTCATCTGCCCATAGAGAAAACAATGCTACTACTCCTCCAGGGGAAGATGCGGTCAAGACCAATTAGTGGAAGACATACTGACCTGACGAGGTAAGAGAGGACTCGTTGTCCCTTATGTTCCTCTTGTTAAGAGCGAGGATCTTTCCCTTGAATTGGGAAATGTTAATATGCCTCAAGATGAAGAGAGTGAAACTAACCCTGAAACTTCTGATCTTGATCTTACGATTGCAGTCAGGAAAGGGGAAAAAGAGCCTGTACCTAACTCCCTTTGAACTACTATATATCCTATCCAAAATTGTCATCCTCCTACAAGGCCTTTCTTCCTCATGAAGAAGGAGTAGAGACCTAGCTTTCCTCTGTCTGTTAAAATGTAATGCTATACCTTTTGTCCTTGAGAATCGGCTGGGTATAGCGGGAAAGAGTTTGACGATCTAGTTACATATCACATAAGATGGGTACTCCCGATATTGTCTTGGGAATTATCAGTATATATAGTAGCGTACTGGACTCCATCTACATAAGTAGAAGCATTCAAGAATCACTTGACAGTTCTTATTTCAATTTTCCGACTCTCATCTTGTTAACTGACTTAACCGCAATACTTATCCAAAGACAGGACAAGTTGAAAGAGCTTCGGTAGTTACACTTTCTGTCTCGCGTAAGAAAGAGAGTTTAGAGTGCCATACAAAGAACCTTAGATAAGGGGATTCCTCCCATTGACTGAAGTTCAGAGTCAACCTTCCACACAAGGCAATCTTCTGATAGAGGGGAAGAGGCAGAGCACAACCGATTCTGTGGCACAAGATGCGCTGGTATTGCAAAAGCAGGAATGAGTTCACAACGTTCGAATAAGCTACTCGACCGACTAAAGCTAAAAGGAGAAAGGGAGATGACTCTAGTTGTTGAGTACCCTGAGGAAGGTACCGGATCGACTTCTAGTTGTAGCGGATCTTACTTACATCGGTTCTAGCGCTTTCTCTTGATTCTTTTTTTGAAAGATCTTTCCTTACCTAAGAAAAGACCTAGAGGAAGAAAAGGAAGCCTCATAGACTGAAGCCTCTGTTCAGTTCTTGCTCCGGTTGGTTTACGAATCAAAGGAGACTAACAAACTACAACAAAAGCAAGTGCGCCGGTCGGATTGACTAAACCAATGCAACAATCAAGAAGGCGATCGAGAAGACATGAGTTCCCAAACTGTAGTATAAGTCTTTATCGCAGATGTGAGCTTCCCCTCATCTTACTTCCCGCCACAAAGACAATAAGAGAAGGAAACCTCTAACAATAAAGAAGATGTACTACAACCGCATACACATACCCTCGATACAAAGCAAGAAAGAAAGCAGTCCTCGCCTCGGGTGAGCCCAGAAGTCAAGCAAGAATCGACTTCACACACTAAGAATATCATCATTATCTGAGAAAGAGCTTAAAAGATCAAATAAGATGAAGGATTTTCCTTTTTTTCATACTACGACATTGACTAAGCTAAGAGAAGGATTTAGGACTGACGGAGAGACTGAGTCAAGCACTATAGCACAAGGATTATCATTCGCTTGTCTCGAAGATTCGAAGCAAAAGAACCTTCTCCGCTACGGGGGAAGAAAAGAATAGACTGGGGTACGGATTTACTTACTATTCGACTCGAAGTGGAGGACTACCTAGATTAGAATGAGGATTCAATATTTCGTGATAGTTATCATGGATTGAAAAGGGACGGGCCAATAGCAACGCAGAAGTTTCATACAAAGGTGCCTTGAACAGGCGGGGAAAAGACGTTTAAAGCGGAGGGAAAACCAATCTCAGAAGGGACGGATGAAAGGGAAAATTCCTGTGATTCTTGGTTAGCTGACTAAGAGCGGATGGGGCGGGCAAGGAGAGCGGCATTGCTATAGGTTCGATTCATCAATGTCGGTATCTCAGTCACAGATTGATGTTGTCCTCAAAATACCCCTTAGTTTTTACTCAACTATATCCGTAGTATCAGGATTTCGACCACCCGGTCGTTCTTATGGATCTCGATATGTTTGGCTAACTACGATGGAATAGAGCCATTCTAAGTAGAACCCCTTCTTACGATATGTCAGATAGAGCGGGATCAGTCACGTAATAGCCCCCAGCCCTTTCCTTACGATGATTCATGCCTTGCTCGTGCCGTAAGAATGTCGTATGCAAATGAATTCACTTTTGGTATAGAATAAATGGGCGAAAGCCCGATGCAGCAACTTGCGAGGGGTTGTGCTTTGCTACTTGCTTAGGTTTCCATCTATTGTATTTATCTACATGGGAATGAATTCGTCCGTCAAACCCGCCATTTGTATGCACCCGAACATGTTCAATCGACCTTCGGCGTAAGCGACTTCGTACTGCTATAGGCTCTAGTTAGGACTTAGATATGAACACCCCCCCTTCGTTAGAATCCACCCTAAAGTTTCTTAGTAAACAGGGATCGTTCAGTAATGACCTAGTCTTTCGCGAGACTTCAGGTTTACCTCTTTTGTTAGGTCTCGACTTCTCCGTTATGATCGCGTTTTGTACCCCTACTAAGAACTTGAGAGACGGAACTATGACTCACGGAAGCGGTATATTAGTGCCTTATGCGGGAAATCCTTGCTTGACTTGTTGATCATCTATCATTACTGGCGAAGCAAGCATACCGATAATCAACTCGCTTGAGAGAACAATTCGAGAAGGAAGACCCCAAGCCAGCCCAAGCAAGAAAGAGGAACTAAAGTCAACTAATGCTTAAGACATCCAAGTTCGGACATCTAAGCCAGTTCCGGTCCTTCCATCTGCCTCTATCTCAATAGCTTTCAAAATCGAGTGATTTGATTAGCTTACATCGGAGGATGGTCTAAAGCTGGCCCTTGCTATCAGTCCAACCAAGGGCACCCCTTCCTAGTCCGCTTAGTCGGTTGAGTAAACAAACCCGGATTCTAATATGGGTCGAGTAGTGAGTTCCACTTTCTCTTCCGCAGCAAGCCTAGTCTACTTTCGTAAAGTCAACAAGGCCTTACGTTTACCGTTGTTCCCAGACCATGGCGTATACCACCATAGCAATAGCATAAGAAGAATCCGCATATTAGTAGGGAATGTTCCTAACTCCTAACCTCTAGACTGAAACTTCACCTGAAAGCAAGGCTTGAGAGCAAAGGAACCCGCGCATTACACTACCAATCCTTGGGCTTGGGCTTTACTTATTCTTATTTACAACAAAGGAAAAACCCAGCCAAGTTCTTCTAAAGTCATTCTTTCTGGCAGCTATCTAATACCGGTCAAGAGCTGCCATTGGACGAACTTTCATCAATTCTCTTTCCGGTTTGGTTTCCAAGAGGTGTCAACCATAAAAAAAGATCCTGTCCTTCAAAGATCGATCTGATAATTGCTTAAGTAAGGTAGTCGCTTCTCTTTTTCGGTATACCGCTCTGCTCGCAGAGCGAATTAACATAAATCTTTCCGAATATGAGGAGGAAAGTGAGATCGTTGTCCGATCTTTATCGTCGAATCCCCAAATGTGCATCTTCGAGTGTTTCAGCCGATCCCCAATCTCCCAGTATCAATATTTCGGCTGCTCAAGCCGGTACAGGTACAGAAGTGGCTACAACGGAGCAGCTTACTCCTGAGATGGATTTACCGATTGAACTAGATTTACCCGCCCTTTTCACCTTTTTTCTGAATTATGGAATTGAAGTTATCTAAAAAATGAACTGACAAAGCGTCTGTTCACGGAGATTGTTGTAGTTTCCGTAGTTGCAAGAATTTCTCACGATTGGGTTGGTGTGAAGTCTACCGCCTGTCTAGCCTATGCTTTGCATGAACATCTCAATGTCCAAGATAAAAAGAACGAGGGGAAGAATCGACGAGGCGAGTGTTCTCGAAGAGAAAATCGTGATGGAAAAAGCGTGAGGAGAATTCGAAACTCGAGATATGCAAAATAAAAAGACTCCCTGGGAGATGGTATTCTTTGTTTTAGGTCTTGATAGATTTTTCTATCGATTGAAGTTATTACGCTGGCTGATTAAATCTCTTCCTAACGCCTTTAGGGGCTGTGAAGAGAGCCCAGTTCCAGGCCCTCTTTTAGAAAGAAAAAAATGGTACAAAAAGAGGGCTTGGGGGTATATATACTATAAAAATTGATGATGGTTTATCATCATCAGAACAAAGATCAGTCTAGGTCGAGATGAATGGAAGATGCTTCTGGAACTAGTTTTTGATAGGGTCTATCTTAGCTCGAAGGAAAGAACAACCAAAGTTAGACCCCCAAAGAATATGGATTCAAATCTGTTAGTATTTGACAAAGAACCTAACGGAATTTAACAAGCAGTAACCGGAATCAAAGTTTTGCAAAATGGTGTCAACCGGTAATAGAATGTAGCTAGATAACTGATGCCACAGCATCCAAAATATGTGGGATGGAGTTCATGGTACACTAACTTAACCTTCAAGGTCAGATAGTGCTACAGTGAACATCAATCCACTATCTAGCTCAAAATTAGCCTCACGAACTACTAACACTATTATTCGCGTAGCCCTTTTTTGTTTTGTGCTATTTCATCATAGGCTGTCGGAACTTGCTTCTTAGCGCTACGTGGGAAGAGAATTTCTCTATTCAGCCCCCCCGACTTCAATTACAAACTCTTACTTCTCGGTCTAACTTGGACTAATCCATTAGCAGGCAAGAAATTCCTACTAACCAGACAGAAAGTAAGTTTCCACTCACTACCAAAGCGCTGTCGCACCTCTACTATTTTCGGCGTAACGAGGTTTTAGTCTTTACGAGGGCACCCCCTGGCCAGATTCAATCCCAAGGGTCAATCAAGCCTTTGAAACTAGTGAAAATAGTCGTCACAGTCTGAGTTCCTGCTTTCAACGAGACTTTCTTAGCTTGTCAAACTTTCTCTCCTTCACCAGGAAAGTTATCCGGTAAGCAAGATCTTTGATTGATGTGCCTGAATAAGGTTGATCAATGGTAGCTGCTTGGAGCTTTCTCTATACCTTAATTGAACTGCCCCGCTCTTAGCTCGGGTTCTTGCTTAATGAGGCGTCCCTTGTTTGCTCTTGGATTGGACTAAGCGGCAATCCTTACTGTGGAAGCAGACCTTGTCATTCTTCTCCTTCAATGCCAGTGGATAAGTACACTAGGGCTGGAATGCTCTTTTATCATGTATGTGGATTACTTGGTCGATTACCTGATTGCACTAGTCTCATAGCCATCTCTTTAGCGTCCCGCCATTCCTTCTTGTTAACACAGGAAATCTAACTCATTCTAAGGTAGAGCTCTTAGAGTCCTACTTAAAGTGAAAAGTAGTTCTTTAGTTAAAGCAAGGAGAGCAGAAACTGAGGGAAAAAACCTATGTTCTTACGCGGGATGGGAATAAAGGCTACTAAGATCGGAACTCACGACCTAAGTACTAAGTAACCTTAGAATGGGGATGCCAATCTTATACAGAAAATACCGCTATCTAAAGTAACCTTGCAGGGGGGCTGCGTATAGCATTCTAAGATCTCAATACGAGAAAGAAATCAGACCTATAACCTCACTGCAGTGGCTTGTAGACTTGCTTTGCCGCGGAAAGCTCAAGTGAAAACCTATTAGAACTGTGGGCCTCACCCGTCTACTACTCGACCTTAAGTAACTACAGTTAGGAGGATCCATCCAATAGCTTAATGACTTGCTTGGGTCATCTAAGAGGTAAGGCCTCCTCCGATCGACCCTAACTTTCATTATTGAGCTAAAGGAGTTCCCTAGCCCTTCAAGTTTACACGCTGATCCCTCTATGATGGCATTCTTCTTCCTCTCCGACTTTACGATATTATCCTTGCTAGTTTGATCTCTCGAATTAAGGTTTCCGATTGGATTGGTTATAAGTCTACCATACTCTACCATACTGTAGAGAAAAGAATGCATGTTCATCCGGACATTGAGAAGGAAGGTCAAACCAAATCCGGTGTCAACACTTGACTGACCGGAGGACCTAACTAGCTTCAACCGAGTTTTCGGTAGGCTAGGAAGCATTTCTTTTACTCTTCTATGTCTATTAAGTGTTTTGATCCTTGCGCCGATTCTCGTCTTTCGTCTTTTCTTTTGTGTGTCGAGCGAGTTTGGAAAGAAGGTTCCCGGTTGGCTTTGTATGAAGAATCCTATCTTTCTAGCCCTAAGTGAGCCATAGATTGTGAGTGAGCTTTCGAGGAGTAGAGATCGAGCGTCGAAATACCAGTGGATCAATTTGTCTTTATTCAATATAATTATTGAAAGGATAAAGCGGAACAGACGCTTCTCGCAAACAGCAACTATCCATAGCGAGAGAGATCCCTTGTCTTTGTCGCCTACCTCTCTATAGAAATAGAATAGCACGATAGAAGCCCTAACCTATAGCAACTGTAAATATCGAATCAAGTCTCCGCTCTTTAGATCAGTCCATCCGTAGTGGAGGAATTCTGGTAAATTTTTTTTTAATATGACCTTCCCCTCCCATAAAGAGAGTTTCTTGTTCCTTTTCTAACAAGGATGATGAGCGACAATGACATGAATTCAATACTAATAAAAAAGGTAAGCCCGCCGCTGAAAGAGACCGAAGAAGGTTCAACTAGCGCCGGTGCGAGGCCTTCAGATAGTTAGCGCTTTGCACGAGCTTCAAAAGAAAGAGAGATCGAGTCACTAAGCAGAGAATTAGATCCGAGAGCGAAAGAGATTATGAAAGTTCTCCCACGGGGCAACCCTGAAACAAGTTCTCAAATCAATCTATTCGAGCCCTTGAAAGCTGTAGAATTTCATGTGTGAAGCATAGTGAGAGTGACACAGATCTCCTTTTTTCAAATAGGGAAAGCAAATCCTAATCATCAGGTAAGACGGGATCATTAGAATACGAAACTGCCTAAAAAAAGGAAACTGTATCAACAAGAGCAATCGCAGCTTATTCATCGAGAAGCCATTCGCGGCACACTGACTAGAAATCATCTGCGAGAAGGTCTTCTGGCACAGGCATACTACTAATCGATTCTTTGGTAATTCGTGATTGAATACAACCTAGGAAGAGTTGTACGCCTACATAACAGCCCTCCCAGCCCAAAGGAAAATGCCCAGATCATTTGAAAAAAAAAAGATGCGTCAGTCACGCATCCTAATTGGTGAGCTTATGCCGGCCATAGTCCCTTCCCTGCTCTTAGTTTGCTTTAAAGGCACCATTTTCGCGAGTAAAAAGAACATGTGGTTAACCGAATGGATCACAGGTTGCTGCTCCACAGTCTGAGTTCCTTGGTTCGCCCTTCCAGGCTTGGCTCCAGTCTCTACGGGCTCAGCAGCAGCTTCTTGGGCTGGGCCACCAGCTTGAGGCTGTTCCTGATGCTGGACTTCAGCAATGGTAGCCACTGCTTCTTCAGTCTGAGAATCTGCCTCTTTGTCGCTTGCGGCCTGGGCGGCTCGGTTCGGCCGAGCCCGTGGGCGTGGTGTTTTGTCCGTAGTTGGATCGGCAAATCGATTGGCGATTTGCCTTGCTTGGCTTACTTGCTTGATTGAAAGAGTTTTCCCGTTGGACAGCTACTATGAATAAATGGATTGCCTCTATTGAACCTAGCCTTACTAAATATCCTAAGAAAAAAAGCCAGCCGCTGCAAGTGCTTGAGAATGAGTTCACGCTCTTCTTGTTACAGTAAGTGCTGCAATTGAATCAGCTCTTGATGCAATAGAATAGGAGTTCTTGGTGTAAGCGTAACCGCAGTTGACTAAATATCCGCCGTGGTTGAATCACAAGGAAGAAAGATGGTAGCGTAGGGTAGAGTAGATTCGACGGTATGCCACAAGGTTATCCGAGTTCACAGGTGTCCTTGCTTTCCCTTAATAGTCTGAGGGGAACAGAATGGCAGAAGCGAAGTGAAACTATGAACAGACGACTCGATCCTTGACCTCTTATTATAGGCAATAGCGAAGGCTCGACTTATCAATATCATAAATATCATAAGAGAAGAAAAGCAAGTCAAGCAGTATGCCTGGTTCACCAGGTTCTACCACTGCAGGGCCCAATCATAGTCAAAAGCGGAAAAGAGAGGATTTGCAAGAAAAAGTCGAATAGACTGACCTACGAGCATAAGAAAGAAGAGGAAATCGAATTATGTATGATGAGCTTGAGTCGAGTCACAAAAAGGGCTATGATGAGCTTGAGTCGAGTCACAAAAAAGGGTATGATGAGCTTGAGTCGATTATTTCCAAGATCGAATTCCAGTTTTTTCTTATGTAGTGGAAACGCCCTACAATCTGAAGTTTTACGCTTCAGGCAAGAAATGTTCTTGGTGGATGCAGGACTTGGGACCCCCAGAATTTGTATGCAAGATGAGCTTACAGGGGTGCCAATCAACCGAGCCACCAGGTTTGAGAATAGGGTGGGATTCCTGGATCTAGTGGCCGGTGAATCACTGATCAAAGAGCAGATTTTGGAGAGATTCTTCATCGATCTAGTGGCCGGTGAATCACTGATCAAAGAGCGAGCAGCCGCCAGGTTTAATGATTTGGTGGGATCTACAGATGTAGTGGCTGGTGAACCGCTTCTTCTTCTTCCACGAAGATTCAGACAAAACCGAGCTTGGATGGAACTGAACAAGATTGAGCGAACGAAGGCAAAGATCAAAGGCTTTATTATTGAGAAAGTAAAAGGAGGTTATTCAGTAGCCATCGCAGGTTTCATTACTTTTCTTCCATTCCGCCGCAGAAGGAAAAGGATATTGAATAATCAATTCACCGTTGAAAACATTAACCCCAAAAAGAAGAATATTGTGGTCTTCTAACACAAAAAGAAGAATATTCTGGTCTTCTAACACAAAAAGAAGAATATTCTGGTCTTTGAAGGAATGAAAAAAAGGAGAGACTGGTAGAGCTCCTCTTTGTCAGCGGCAGCATTATCCCTTCTATCTATCAACCATTTCATTATGGAACTTTCTCCCCACAACAATCATTTTGAAAATAATGTGCAATTCATAGCCCTCGATGATCGGGCAAATGTTATTGAAAATTTCTGTGATCAAGTATCTAGAAACATGGATGCAACTGGTCTTCAGTTGCCACCAGCATGGACGTCGGTAAGAGAGCTTGCCGAGCATGTCTGGCATGTTAATGATGAAGAACTTGTGACTATTCCTTATGTCATCCATCTCACAAATGAACTGGCCCGTGAGGACTTTCAAAGTGGGTGTGTATGGCAGGAATTTGTTGATGAGTTGGAATTGATTGTCCACAGTCCCACCTGAACAATTTGAGATTGTGCCATTGATGGATTTTCCTATTGGAAACTTGTATTTTTCATTCACAAATCCATCTTTTTTTATGCTACTAACTCTCAGTTTGGTCCTACTTTTCTTTTATTTTGTTACTAAAAAAATGAAAAAGAATAAAGAAAATGGCATGGGTTTGGGAGCCAAGCCGAAGCCTCCACCGCAGCTTCAACTGCAAAAAAATAATTCGAAAGACCCCGATCCTTATTTTCGTTTTTTCTTTACTCTTTCTCATTATCACAGTAGTTTTGATAAGAAGAAGAAGAAAAAAAAGTCTGATTCTATTTTACATTATGTGTTTCCTCCTTTCCCTTTTTAGTTGCCTTTTGAGATTCTTCATTATGGACTTTTTTTGGCTTTTCTAGCACTCCCCACAGCCTTTATCTTATTTGTATCGTCGAATGAAAGTGATAATTCGACTAGAGAATCAGGAAGTCTTCCCCGCCTGGAATCTGAATCGAGTTCGGAATCACTCTAAACTTTTAGAAACGTTATTGCCGCGGAGAATGAGGCGGAAATATATCGGCGTATAAGACTCTTGGAGAATGGTACGTACTATAATCTACCGCCTCAGAACACTCCGGGAGACTATGCTGCCCTTGTTCGCGAAAATGCGCCACATTTATCTTTATCGCCGAATTGAAATTTTCGCTCTTTTCTTTGATCAAGAGTATTTCGAACTTCAAGTATTAGAGAGAAAGGGCCTTGTCCAAGACAAACTCCTTAACTTAATGCTTGAAGAAGAGAATCTTTCCTCTATTATTATATTAATGAATCCCCTTACTCAAACATAAGAAAGGAGGCTTATCACTTTCTTGAAGACAAGCTTCAGCCTGTTGGCGATCCACGCCATGCTTTTGAGCGAAATCTTCTTGAGGGGAGTCTTCGCTTTTTTTTTACAGGATTTGGATCAACGGGGTAAAGATTCCAGTGTTTACCAAGATTTTTTGAATTATTTTCTCAATTCTGATTGATTGCCTTTTTTGATCCCATGCTTTCCGTCGGTCAACAACCAACTAAATCTATACCTCTTCACTACTCGTACAGGCTTGACGGAGTGAAGCTGTATTGAGGGAATCTTTTTGTCTCAATCAATCAAGAATGCCTCAACTGGATAAATTCACTTATTTCACACAATTCTTCTGGTCATGCCTTTTCCTCTTTACTTTCTATATTCCTATATGCAATGATGGAGATGGAGTACTTGGGATCAGCAGAATTCTAAAACTACGGAACCAACTGGTTTCACACCGGGAGAACAAGATCCGGAGCAACGACCCCAACAGTTTGGAAGATATCTTGAGAAAAGGTTTTAGCACCGGTGTATCCTATATGTACTCAAGTTTATTCGAAGTATCCCAATGGTGTAACGCCGTCGACTTCTTGGGAAAAAGGAGGAAGATGACTTTAATCTCTTGTTTCGGAGAAATAAGTGGCTCACGAGGAATGGAAAGAAACATATTCTATTTGATCTCTAAGT